CCTATGAGCCAAGCCAATAAGATGAACTAAAAAAGTTCTGCATCATGAACTATGTAACGTACACATCAATATCCATTATATTGCCGTATATTGCCGCTAAAAAGAAAGTAACATTAAAGGAGATGAAGAGAATAAATAGAAATAATAAAAATACGTATCTATTCCCCATATTTGCATTTTAATGAATATGGGGAATAGATACTCGTACAAATTCATCATGTGCCAGGAACCAGATTTGAACTGGTGACACGAGGATTTTCAGTCCTCTGCTCTACCAGCTGAGCTATCCCGACCATTCTTGACGCATCATCTTAATTTTATGAGATTACTTAAGTATATGTCAATGACTCTATGTCAACTAAAAAAAAAAAAGACGACGAAAAAAATAAAAGACTTTGTAAATTTCAGTAGGAGTAATGATCATGTAGTGTTAATCATTCACATGAGGATTCGTTCCTCAAGGATAAGATGCTCATTTGTACGTTTATAAAAAAAAAAAGAATATTGTACGTGTATCATATATATCATTATATATTCCAAATATATTCTAAGACTTGGGATTGTGATCAGAAAAAGAAAAAAAAAAAAGGATCCATTTGTGAAAAAATATACTGAATAAAACACATAACGAATTTTGAAAAAGAGCATATAGTAAAAAGAATTATAGAGTTAAGCGGTCCTTTTGGGGATAGAGGGACTTGAACCCTCACGATTTCTTAAGTCGACGGATTTTCCTCTTACTATAAATTTCATTGTTGTCAGTATTGACATGTAGAATGGGACTCTCTCTTTATTCTCGTCCGATTAATCAGTTCTTCAAAAGATCTATCAGACTATGATGGAGTGAATGATTTGATCAGTGAATATAAAATTCTTTCTTCAACTTGGATTAGAACAGCTTCCATTGAGTCTCTGCACCTATCCTTTTTTTATTCTCGCTTTCTTAACCTTTTTATTTGCTTGAAGCTTCCGATCTTTATTCTCGTCCGATTAATCAGTTCTTCAAAAGATCTATCAGACTATGATGGAGTGAATGATTTGATCAGTGAATATAAAATTCTTTCTTCAACTTGGATTAGAACAGCTTCCATTGAGTCTCTGCACCTATCCTTTTTTTATTCTCGCTTTCTTAACTTTTCTTTGCTTTCAGAAAACGGGATTTGGCTCAGGATTGCCCATTGTTAATTCCGGGGTTTCTCTGAATTTGAAAGTTATCACTTGGTACGTTTCCATACCAAGGCTCAATCCAATTAAGTCCGTAGCGTCTACCAATTTCGCCATACCCCCTTTTTTCTTTGAGATTAGGATCTCATTAGGATGCTTTTTTTTTTTCATTTATTATTTTTTCATCTATATCGGATCGGATACCCATATTTTGTCGAATCTGAAATGATTTTATTATTTCTATATTCGCAATTCAATATACATAGATATATACCACATATATATATCTTTTTTAAATACCCCTCCTTCTATAATTTTTCATGCAATTTGAAATACTCAACGGTCGATTTTTTTTTCTTAGTCTTAGATTTTGTTTTGACCTTTCCGAATGAGAATAAGGGAATCTTTCATTATGATCGGGATTGGGCCTTTATCTTTCTTTCATTTTTTATCTTTTTTACTTAGAGCGGACAGACCCAGACCCTATACTATATACCATAACTAAAAAAACCTAACTAAAAAAACGAAAATGGAAATATCTTTTTTATTCAAATTCAATTAAGAATATATTTCTTAATTTAGAATAGCTATAACTAATCTAATGGCTATAAATAATCATTCTATTAATTTCGAATTAGACATTCATTTAGTAATTCGAATATCTTTTCGATTCTATCTAATTCTAATGAAATAAATATTTTCTAATGAAATAAAGATTTGATAAAAATATCGAATTTAGAATTCTATTCTATAATAGAATTTACCTTGAAAATCCAATTTTTTAGAATTCTAATGTATAAATTGTATAAATACATTATAGATATTAAATCTTAATGTATAAGAATATTGTAATTGAAATTACTGTTTAATGGAATCGAATTTTTGATTTTATTCATTATTAAAAAAAAAATGAGAATCCCGCCCTTTTATTTTTTAATATTAATTAATAATATTAAAAATAGAATTCTATAATTCTATAAATAGAAGATATTATATAAGATAATATATATAATAATATATATATAATAAGATAATATATAATAAGATAAAAAAATGATTCAAAAATGATGATATTGATATTCAAAATATCAAATTCATATATATTATAATAAGATATATTATTAATGTGAAAAAAAAAAGATTTTTAATATAAAATAATATATAAGAAGTAAAGTAAAAATAATAGAATTCAAATTGTTATACTCTTTTTGTTTTGTCCTAGAATTTCAAAAAATATTGATTTTCTATGTTCGTAAAAATTTAATTATGTTATAACATATTTATTATGTTCTGAATAGCTAATAATAAACAGTTAATAACTAAGATCCTACTAGTT